CTTTTGGATCCTTCCTTTCTTCAAACGGAACGAACAGAGATAGAATCAGACCGATTCTCTAAAGGCCTTTCTGGATCTTCCTCAAAGTCCCGGCTATTCACGGAAGGTGAGAAGGAGATGAATAATCATCTCCCTCCGGAAGAAATCGAAGAATTTCTTGGGAATCCTACAAGATCCATTCTTTCTTTTTTCTCTGACGAATGGTCAGAACTTCATCTGGGCTCGAATCCTACTGAGAGGTCCACTGTGGATCAGAAATTGTTGAAGAAAGAACAAGAGGTTTCTTTTGCCCCTTTCCGGCGATCGGAAACTAAAGAAATAGTGAATCTATTCAAGACAATGGCGTATTTACAAAAGACCGTCTCAATTCATCCTATTTCATCAGATCCGGGATGTGATATGGTTCCGAAGGATGAACTGGATTCAGAAGAGAGATTTCAAGAAATGGCAGATCTATTCACTCTATCAATAACCGAGCCGGATCTGGTGTATCATAAGGGATTTGCCTTTTCTATTGATTCTTCCGTATTGGATCAAAAACAATTCTTGGCTGAGGCCAGGGATGAATCGAAAAAGAAATCTTTATTGGTTCTACCTCCTGTTTTTTACCAAGAGAATGAATCTTTTTATCGAAGGATCAGAAAAAGGGGGGTCCAGATCTCCTGCGGGAATGATTTGGAAGATCCAAAACCAAAAATAGTGGTATTTGCTAGCAACAACATCGTGGAGGCAGTCAATCAATATAGATGGATCCGAAATCTGATTCAAATCCAATATAGCACCCATGGGTACATAAGAAATGTATTGAATCGATTCTTTTTAATGAATCGATCCGATCGCAACTTCGAATATGGAATTCAAAGGGATCAAATAGGAAATGATACTCTGAATCATAGAACTTTTATGAAATATACGATCAACCAACATTTATCGAATTTGAAAAAGAGTCAAAAGAAAGGGTCCGATCCTCTTATTTTGATTTCTCGAACCGAGAGATCCGTGAATCGGGATCCTAATGCATATAGATACAAATGGTCCAAGGGGAGCAAGAATTTCCAGGAACATTTGGAACATTTCGTTTCTGAGCAGAAGAGCCGTTTTCAAGTGGTCTTCGATCGATATCGATCAATACGTAATCGATATCGATCACGTATTAACCAATATTCGAGTGATCGGTCTGAGGTTAGCGACAAAAAAGATAATCGATATCGATCACGTATTAACCAATATTCGAGTGATCGGTCTGAGGTTAGCGACAAAAAAAATTTGGCTAAGTTCCGTTCTTTCGTTTTCTCCAAGTTACTTCTTTTTTTGTCTAACTCACTTCCTTTTTTCTTTGTGAGTTTCGGGAATACCCCCCCCATTCAGAGGTCCGAGATCCGCGTCTCTGAATTGAAAGGTCCGAATGATCGACTCTGCAATCAGTTCTTAGAATCAATAGGTCTTCAACTCGTTTATTTGAAAAAATTGAAACCATTCTTATTGGATGATCATGAGACTTCCCAAAAATCGAAATTATTGTTCAATAAGAAACCAGAGGGGATGATTGACTCATTCCATACTAGAAATAATCGCGGGAAATCTTTGGATTCCTATTTCTCAATGATATCCCACGATCAAGACAATTGGTTGAATCCCGTGAAACCATTTCATAGAAGTTCATTGATCTCTTCTTTTTATAAAGCAAATCGACTTCGATTCTTGAATAATCCACATGACTTCGGCTTCTTTTGTAACAAAAGATTCCCCTTTTATGTGGATATCAAGAATTTGGATTTTACGTATGGACAATTCCTCAATATCTTGTTCATTCGCAACACAAAATTTTCTTTGTGCGGCGACAAAAAAAAACATGCTTTTTTGGAGAGAGATACTATTTCATCAATCGAGTCACAGGTATCTAACCTATTCAAGGATTTTCCACAAAGTGGTGACGAAAGGTATAACTTTTACAAATATTTCCACCTTGCAATGCGATCTGATCCATTAGTTCGTAGAGCTATTTACTCGATCGCAGACATTTCTGGAACACCTCTAACAGAGGGACAGAGAGTCAATTTTGAAAGAACTTATTGTCAACCTCTTTCAGATATGAATCTATCTGATTCAGAAGGGAAGAACTTGTATCAGTATCTCAATATGGGTTTGATTTATTCTGAGAAATGTTTCTCATCCGAAAAGAGGAAAAAGAAAAAACCCGAAAAGAGGAAAAAGAAAAAACCCGAAAAGAGGAAAGAGAAAAAACCCGAAAAGAGGAAAGAGAAAAAACCCGAAAAGAGGAAAGAGAAAAAACCCGAAAAGAGGAAAGAGAAAAAACCCGAAAAGAGGAAAGAGAAAAAACAGAGTCTTTATCTAAAGCAATGGGTTGAGAAAGTGCAGATGGATAGAGCCTTGCAAGGAGAGAGGGTTTCTTTAATTCTCTCAAACTGGAATCTATTCAAAACATATGTTATGCCATTTAGCCTTACCTCGACAGGGTACAATTTGCTAAAGTTGATGTTTTTAGATACTTTGGGATCATACGTAATGCCGCTACTAAGGAGCAGTCCAAAATTTGTATCCATTTGTTATGCTATATCTGATCCATGCGGAATATCATGGCGAATTCTTCAGAAAAAATTGTGTCTTTTACAATGGAATTGGATAAGTGCGATTTCGAATAAGTGTTTCCATAAGCTTCTTCTGTCTGAAGAAAGTATTCATCGAAATAATGAGTCACCATCGATGACAGATCTGAGATGGCCAAATCTTGGGGAGTTCCTCTATTCAATCCTTTTCCTTCTTTTTGTTGCTGGACATCTCGTTTTTTCACACCTTCTCTTTTTTTCCCAAGCCTTTAGTGAGTTACAGAGAGATTTCGCAAGGGCCCAATCTTTGATGATTCCATCATACATCGTGGAGTTGCGAGAACTTCTGGATATGTACCCCGCACCTCGTTCTTTCAAGAAGCTCTTTCTAGCTGCTCGGGAAAAATTAGTAAATTATCTACGATGGGGTGGTGGACGCAAATCTTTTCTTATCCATCTCTTCGAGCTCCTCAATATCACACCAAATCCCATCGATCGAATCGCTTTTTTGAAAAATACGAGACATCTAAGTCATACAAGTAAAGAGCTCTATTCATTGATAACAGAGCTAGGGGATTTCTCTTCTCTCTGTTCTGGTCAACGTTATCGTTATGATCAAATAATAGAAAATGTGAACGGTCCTTGTTGTTTGATTGACGATAAAATAGAATCCTGGATCTCGAACTGTGATGCGATTGAGGATAAAGAAAGAGAATTCTTGGTTCCGTTTTGCAACTTCACGAGAGAAACAAGGATTGATCAAATTCTATTGAGTTTGACTCATAGTGATCATTTATCAAACAATGACTCTGCCTCTCAAATGAGTGAAGAACCGGGAGCATTTTACTTACGACACTTAGTTGACATTCATAAAAAGGGTCTAATGAATTATGAGTGCAATACATCCTGTTTAGCAGAAAGACGGATATTCCTTGCTCATTATCAGACAATCACTTATTCACCGTGCGGGGATAATCGTTCTCATTTCCCATCTCATGGAAAAACCTTTTCGCTCCGCTTACCCCTACACCCCTCTAGGGCTACTTTAGTGATAGGTTCTATAGGAAGTGGACGATCCTATTTGGTCAAATCCCTAGCGACAAACTCCTATGTTCCTCTCATTACAGTAGTTCTGAACAAGTTCCTGAAGAACTGGACGCCTCAAGGTTTTGATATTCACGAGAGTGGCGTTTATGATGAGTATGGTGACGATGCGGAGGAGGCGAACGATTACGGGGCCAGTTTTTTTGATTTTTTGGACAATGACAGTGACGATTATGAGGATCGTGACAGTGACGATTATGAGCCTGGTGCCAGTGACGATTATGAGCCTGGTGATATGGAAGATTTTGTTGATAGCGAGATGACGGAGTGGCTAACTAAGACGAATGTGCCACTTGTGTATCAGTTGCTGGACGATGAAATAGACGAATTTTATATCACCCTTCAATTCGAATTAGCAAAAGCAATGTCTCCTTGCATACTATGGATTCCAAACATTCATGATCTGGATGCGAAAGAGTCGGATTACTTATCCCTCGGTCTATTAGTGAACCATCTCTCCAGGGATTGTGGAAGACGTTCCACTAAAAATGAGATTCTTGTTATTGCTTCGACTCATATTCCCCAAAAAGTGGATCCCTCTCTAATAGGTCCGGATGGATTAAGTACATGCATTAAGACACGAAGGCTTCTTGTTCCACAACAACAACAGTGCCTTTTCACCCTTTCATATACTAGGGGATTTCACTTGGAAAATAAAATGTTCCATACTCATACTAATGAATTCGAGTCCACAATCTTGGGTCCCAGTGTACCAGATCTTGTAGCACTTACCAACGAGGCCCTATCGATTAGTATTACACAGAAGAAATCAATTATAGACACTACTACAATTAGATATGCTCTTCATAGAAAAACTTGGGATTTGGAAGCCGACAGAAACCTAAGCCCGGCTAAGGAGCATGGGACCCTTTTCTATCAGGTAGGAAGGGCTTTTGCACACACTGTACTTCTAAGGAATTGCCCCATAGATCCTATATCTATCTATATCAAGAAGAACTTATGTGAAGCAGGGGATTCTTCTTTGTACAAATGGTACTTCGAACTTGGAACGAGCATGAAGAAATTAACGATACTTCTTTATCTTTTGACTTGTTCTGCCGGATCGATCGCTCAAGACCTTTTGTCTCCCCCCGGACCCGATGAACAAAATTTGATCACTTCTTATGGACTCGTTGAGAACGATTCTGATCTAGTTCATGGCCTATCTGATATAGTTCATGGCCTATTAGAGTTAGAAGGCGCTCTGGTGGGATCCTCGCCGACAGAAGAGGAAGTAGAAGGGACAGAAGAGGAAGTAGAAGGGACAGAAGATGAGGAAGTAGAAGGGACAGAAGAGGAAGTAGAAGGGACAGAAGATGAGGAAGGAGA